TACTCCTCCCAAGACACATGTCAGAGTCAGGGGCATCCCAATCAGATTGAATGGGATGACAGTTTCTCATTCCAAATCTGTAAAATGAAAATTTCGATCAAATCACACATCGCAGTATACTAGGCCTTCTAATTCCTTAAGGGGTTTATCTAAAAGATTCGCGATATAACTAGGAAGACGTTTCAAATACCACACATGAGTCACTGGACATGCGAGCTTGATATATCCCATTTTATATCTTCGTATCCGAGAATCAATAAATTCCACTCCACATTGTTCACAAAATTTCGAGTCTTCGTTCTCAGCTCCGATTACTCGATAATTTCCACAAGAACAAATTCCACTTTTTATAGGCCCGAAGATTCTTTCACAAAACAATCCATCCTTTTCTGGTTTATTGGTTTTGTAATGAAAAGTATAGGGCTTTGTCACCTCTCCAACTATCTCTCCATTAGGTAAGATTTTGTTGGCCCAAGCCCTTATTTGTTGAGGAGACACTGGTCCAATTCGAAGTTGTTGATGTTTATACCGATCAATCATAGAATAGCAAATATGATTCATTCAGATCAAGCTTCCTTCCTATTAATCTGGAAGTTCTTCTCAGATACAAGGAAATGGTTCAGTTCCAGAGCCAAAGATCGTAGTTCTCGAACGAGCAATCGAAAAGATTCTGGAGCATCCTCGGGATTAGGTACTGTTCCTCCTATGATTGTAGCACCAAGTACTTCTTGACGAGCTCTGATATGATCAGATTTATAAGTAAGCATCTCTTGTAAAATATGAGCAACACCAAATCCCTCTAGAGCCCAAACTTCCATTTCTCCTACTCGTTGTCCTCCTTGCTTGGCCCTTCCTCTAAGAGGTTGCTGTGTAACAAGTGCGTAAGGGCCACTGGAACGCCCATGGATTTTATCATCAACTTGATGAATTAATTTTAGGATATAGGACTTTCCTATTAGAACAGGTTGTTCAAAAGGATCTCCTGTTCTTCCATCAAATATTTTGCTTTTTCCCGGGTACTCGGGTTCAAATACCCATGGCTTTTTTGTTTGCTTACTGGCTTCATATAATTCAGGAAACACTAGTTTTCTCGAAGCCTCTTGCTCATATCTCTCATCAAAAGGTGCTACTCTATAATGTCTCTTTAGCAGATCCCCTGCGAACCCAAGCGAGCATTCAAATATCTGTCCCACATTCATTCGTGAGGGGACTCCTAATGGGTTAAAAACCATATCAACAGGTGTTCCATCTTGCAAATAGGGCATATCTTGTCTAGGCAAAATTTTTGAAATGATACCTTTATTCCCATGTCTTCCAGCTACTTTATCACCTACTTTGATTTCACGTTTTTGTGAAATATATACACGAATCATTTCCGGATTATAACTGGAACTCCCCCTTTTCTGGATCCATCTCACATCAATAACTCGGCCCCTTCCGCCTATAGGTAGTTTTAGAGAAGTTTCTTTTGCCGTGGATACTTGAATGCCAAGTATGGCTCGTAATAATCTATCCTCTGGGGCATACGACGATTCGTTCGCTGTCTGAGGCGTTAATTTCCCTACTAGAATATCACCTGCTTCTATCCAAGATCCAAGCCTCACAACTCCATTTCTATCTAAATTGCGAAGTAAATTAGCCTCTAAATGTGGTATTTCTTTAGTAATTCTTTCAGGGCCTTGGCTTGTCACATGAGTCTTAATTTCATATTTTCGGATATGAAAAGAAGTATAAATATCTTCATATACCAGACGTTCGCTAATTAGTACTGCATCTTCAGAATTGTAACCTTCCCACGGCATATAAGCTACTAATACGTTTTTGCCTAAAGCGAGTTCTCCCCCAACTGTAGCCGCACCATCTGCTAAAATTTGTCCCTTTTTAATACATTTACCCTGTTGAACCTGAGTTTTTTGATGCATACAAGTATTTTTGTTGGAACGTTGATACATAACTAATGGAATGCTTATAGTGTCCCCATTACTTGTAAAAACAATCTTGTGAGTATCAGTATAAACGATCTTTCCCTCGTGGTCAGCTATAGTGGAAAGTCCCGAATCCAGAGCCGTTTGGCGTTCTAGCCCAGTTCCAACAATGCACTTCTCGGGCCGAGAAAGGGGAACCGCTTGGCGTTGCATATTAGAACTCATTAAAGCCCGATTTGCATCATTATGCTCGATAAAAGGAATAAGGGAAGCTCCAATAGAAAAATATTGGAAGGGAAAAATGCTTCTAAGATGAATCTGTTCCCATGCAATAGTCAGGAATTCTTGGCGATATCGAGCTGGAACAACTTGCTCCTCTTGAATACCTCGATTCAAGGCCAAAGAATTTCCTGCTGCTACCATATAATATTCATCTCTACTTGGGGATAAATAAACCATCTGTGTTTCTTTTGATGATATTTCAAAAAATGGGCTATCTATGGACCCCCAATGACCAATCCTCACATGAATAGCTAAGGATCCAATAAGACCAACATTGATTCCTTCGGACGTATCAATTGGGCAAATACGCCCATAGTGGCTAGGATGAATATCTCGTATCCGAAAATTAGCAGTTCGCCCTGTCAATCCTCCAGGACCTAAATAACTCAATTTTCGCCCATGAACGATTTGTGTCAATGGATTAGTTCGATCCAAAACTTGAGATAAGGGATGTAAGCCAAAAAAAGATTCATAAGTGGTTGTTAATGAAGTCGAAGTTACCAAATTTTGAGGAGTCGGTATCAATTTATGCCGAATTGCTCCACATATAGTTCCTCGAACCGCATTTTCTAAACGAACAAGAGCCAATCCGAATTGATCCTGTAACAGATCTGCTACAGAACGAACACGCTTATTTTTCAAGTGATTCATATCGTCAAGTATACCCATTCCAAATTTCATTCCGATCAAATGATCCGCAGCAGCCAATATATCTCGTGGTAACAAAAATGTATTGTTCTGAGGTATATCAAGATTTAATCTCCAGTTCATATTTCGTCGACCAATCCTTCCTAATTCACATCTTTGTTGAAAAAATTTCTTTTGTAATTCCTTACATAAGGACTCAGAAAATACCGGATCCCCGCCTATACAAGCGAATTGTTGATAAAACTCCAAAATTGCATTTTCTTTTGACCCAATCTTTTTTTTTTCCTTATCATTCAAGAAAGACAAGAAAATTTCGGGATAACAAACATTATCTAGAATTTCTTTTAGATTTGAACCCATAGCCGATGATAGAACTAGAATAGATATTTTTTGTTTCCTACTCACGCGAGCCCATATTCTTGCTTTTCTATCAATTTCTAATTCTAATCTCCCTCCCCAATCTGATATTATAGTACTGGTATAGATAGAAATTCCGTTATGGTCCAATTCGGAACGATAGTAAATACCGGGACTTTGCAATATTTGATTGATTACAATTCTGTATATTCCATTTACTATAGAGGTGCCCAGGGAATTCATTAGGGGAATGTTTCCAATAAAAACAGTCTGTTCTTGTATATTTCTACCACTTTTCCAAATTAATCCCGCGGGTACATATAATTCAGAAGAATATGTGAGTGATTCATATACAGACTCTCTTTCTTTTATCAAGGGTTCTACCAATTGATATCTTTCCACAAATAATTGAAATTCAATTTCTTGATCTGTATCTTCAATTTTTGGAAACTTATGAAATTCTTCCGTCAAGCCCTGATTAATGAACCTACAAAATCCCTCAAATTGTATCTGATTAAATCCAGGTATTGTGGACATTCCCTCATTTTTCTTCCGAAGCATCTTAATCTTAAGTTTCCTCTTTATCGAAAAAATTCCATCATTGCTAAATCGACTCGTATGATTAGGTTAGTTCGATGAAGAGTGAGCCAATAATGGAATGTCTATTCTGTTTACTGAATCACATGAAATTTTAACCAACTCCATATCTCTATTTCATATGTATGAACGGAAACGAGACGTAAGAATAAAGACGTAAGAATAAAGAGTATTTTCGACGCAAGTTAAAATTTGCGACAGGTATAAATGGAATGAATTAATAAAACATTCCTGAAAAAAAAAGATTATGCTACTTAATACTTACATTACACTTATGGAGTCTTTGTATAAAATGGAGTCTTTGTATAAAATAGAATATCAAAATGGATCCAATTTATCCCTATTATTATGATAATATGATCAGATAGAATAAAAAAAAATCATTATATGGATTCAGGGTTCAATCCACTTTCCTTTCCCATTATATATATGAGAATTAAAAATTTAAACACACTGATTCTCTATAGGAATATGGGCATAAAATAAGAGAGATCCTCTGTTCTGTGTAACAATTTCTATTTTAGGGTTTACATATACACATATATAGTGTTATAATTCAAAATTGAGATTGAAAATAATTGATACTAATTAGTCATAAATCTATTTGCTTTTCTTATGCTATTAAGATAAAGGAAAAACAAGATACAAATTTAGTTCAATAATTCAAAGTAAATTGGGTAAATGGTTACTGCAAACTTCTTTTTTCTTTCAAAGAAAAAAAGGGATTCATATTTGGAAAGGGATTAAGTACAATGGGATTCCAGATAAAAAAAGTAAATAATTATTAATTTAGTAATAGAGTATAAATAATATTTTAATCTATATTTTATTTTGGATCGGATTTGGCGACATGGCCAAGTGGTAAGGCGGGGGACTGCAAATCCTTTATCCCCAGTTCAAATCTGGGTGTCGCCTGATTGACAAATTGGAATCTATTATTATTATTATTCTGCTAATTCAACTTGGCTAATTCTTGCTTCGCAGAAGCAGATGCAAAGAACTAGAACTAGGTATGTCAATACTTTAACTTGACCTTTAGAATCCGTAAGTTTTAGAAAAGACAAAAAAAAAGACTTTCTTTTTTTCTCAGCATATGGTGGACCCACCCCGTACCAATCCAATAGGATGAAGTGAAGGTTGCTGCACTTATTAATTATTAATTTAATATTAATAATGGGTTCGGTTCATTTATTTAATTCTTTAATTCATCCATTGAATCAAATAAATTAGGAAATGGGGGTCCTATTTAAGATAGTTATCTGTCTTTATAGTATAGAGATTTTTTTATATCTTTTATATCTATATATATAATTTATCTCTTTTGCTTATACAAAAGGTAACAAAAGAAACAATAGGTCTTATTATTTCTACATCTTTTACATTAGTACATTAGAAGAACTCCTTTTATATTGATATCTTCAAATTTGATATTGATATCTTCAAAATCGTCTAAAGAAAGGAAAAGGGTGTATGTATCGTACTTATTGCTCGCTTCTACCGAAAATTCTATACAATAATAGAGAATTTGTTACGATTAGCTTCATTGGATTTGGTTCATCAATCGCTTTAAATCAGAATCCCATTTTGACTCTTTTACGTTGATTCCACTATGATTATTGATCAATAATCATAGTGGAATAATTCCTTGATAGAGATAGGAGACATAATTTACATGGATATAGTAAGTCTCGCTTGGGCTGCTTTAATGGTAGTCTTTACATTTTCCCTTTCGCTCGTAGTATGGGGGAGGAGTGGACTCTAGAAGCACTACCATAATTGTAAATTGATATATATTTATTTGATATATATTTATATTATATAAAGTAAAGAAAGCCTATATTATACTGTAAATGTAAATCTGTATATAATATCAGATAGTGTGTAGAAAGAACTATAGATATTTATATTATATTTCTACACACTATCTCATCATTATCTTCAATTATTGACAAGAACTAATAATTCGAGTTTGATTAAAGTCAATTATTTTGACTGGCTGTTTTTACATAGATGATAAGTAAAAAAGCAGTAGGAACTAGAATAAACAGTGCAGTAGCAATAAATGCGAGAATATTGACTTCCATAATCTTATTTTTTTGTTTCGCAATAACTCGGGATCTAATCCCATAGAGATGATAAATTTTACTTCTGTAAATTCAATAGGTTAATTGTATCCTGATGATGCCAAACGGATAAAAATATTATGAATAACAATATATCTAATCTATCAAATCAATTAATTGTCGAGAATTTAATAATATAACATAGGAAGACCTTTTATCCATACTAAATTAAAAATGGAATTCTTAATCCAATTCCAATATAGAATCCTTTCGTTCTTTTCCATTCTTTTTTTTCTATAACCTACCTTCTTCCTTATACTTACTTAAGTATTACTATCTGTAGTGTAAAAAATGGAAATTTCCGCATTTCATTTGTCTGATGATAAATATCAAAATATCAATGTGAAACGAAAAACAAAAGATTAGATCTTGCTTCCTGTCCCACTTTTCTGTAAAAAGTGGGAGATGAATTGATAAATTCATCGGATCCTAGTTCGGGACTGACGGGGCTCGAACCCGCAGCTTCCGCCTTGACAGGGCGGTGCTCTGACCAATTGAACTACAATCCCAGCGAGGTTATGGCATACATATTCTTTATGGTTTCATAAGAATATTCTATTCGTCGTGTTGTAACAGAGACAAAAATTATATACTAATATCATATGGTTTTTTATTGCAAAAAAAAATAATAATAATGAAATTCTTAATGATAAAAATAAAATATAGTTATAGTATGGATAGATCAAAAAAACAGTTGATCTTTATTTCTACGGATAAGGCATTTCTATTTCTGGAAGACAAATTAAAATGGTTAAATCATATTCAATGGAGCGGCGAATTATTGGGCCGAGCTGGATTTGAACCAGCGTAGACATATTGCCAACGAATTTACAGTCCGCCCCCATTAACCGCTCGGGCATCGACCCAGGAAGAATTAATTCTAGGTTTAGTGATAATCCATCATCAACTTCCTTTTCGTAGTACCCTACCCCCAGGGGAAGTCGAATCCCCGCTGCCTCCTTGAAAGAGAGATGTCCTGAACCGCTAGACGATGGGGGCATATTCGCCCGACCATCAGCATACTATGCTGATAGTATGATCAGTTTTTGGTATTGTCAATATACAATATAACAAAATCTAATTATAATAGATTATATAATCTAGATTAAAATAGTTTTCTACTTAAGAATTTCAATTCTTAATCTACTTTAAATTCTTAATCTACATAAATATATCCATATATAATATATTAATATACAATGCAATAGATAATATAATATCTTTTATAATACAAATACAATGTATAGCATATTATTGTTATAAATATACATTATAAATATACATACATATAAATATACATACATATATATATATTATATAAACATATATATTATGTGTATAAATATACATACATATATATTATTATGCACATGCATATATATTATTATGCAATGCATATTATTATCATATTCTTATATTATTATTGATATAGTTTATAGTTGTGATTTAACTAGAATTTAATATTAATAGATAATAGAATAAAAATTTTATTTGATGGTTGATAAATGCATTACCCCTCCATGCTATTCATAACATAATATTATATAATAGATTAATGAAACAAAATT